TTAGAAAGCCCCCCCCCTTTTTTTTTTTATTTTTTGGACAAGATTATCCTTGTCTTTGTTTATGTTTTGGATTGGCACAAATTACTAGAATTCGTCCGCGCCTACGGATCAGTCGACATTTTTCACAAATTTTACGAACGGAGGCCCTTATTTTCATATTTGTCATTCCTTAACAGAATTCCGAATCTATTTATTGGAAGAAAATAGGATTTCCTTCAATTTTTAACTTCTAATTGTATCCCCATAAAAAAAAAGAATGTTGAAGTTGAAAAACAGTATAATCATTCGAATTTTTGTTCCGGGGTCTATAAATTATACGTTCTCCGCTTGAATCAAAATGACTTACTTCCATTTTTATTTTTTCTCCCGGTAGTATGCGTATAAAACTATGTTGAATCCTTCCGGAAACATAACCTAGAATCAGATTCTCATTATAGAATGGAACCTGGAACATACCATTGGGAAGTGATTCAGTAATTAAACCCTCATGAATCCATTTGTTTCTTTTATTCCTAATTCCAGTTAAAACCCCTTCCCGTATTAACTAATGTATGAGGAGTGAGATTAGAAACCCGCTTTTCTCTCTCTTTTTTCACAAAAATGTATGTAAGTTTCTCATAGAATTCGGATATCAGAAAGATTACCATATATAACATAAGATTTCTCCGCCGATTCTTTCTAATCGAGCCTCTCGATCTGTCATTATACCTCGAGAAGTAGAAAGAATTACAATCCCCACCCCTCCTAAAATTCTAGGAATTCGTTGATAATTAGAATAGATTCGTAGACCAGGTCTACTGATTCGTTTTAAATTCAAAATAGTTTTATATGATCCTTTCCTATTTCTTCTATGCCGTAGAGTTAAAACTAAAAAAGATTTGTTGCTTTCCCTATGTTTTCTCACGTTTTCAATAAAACCTTCTCGGAAAAGTATTGTAACAATGTTTTCGGTGATGTTAGTAGATGGTATTCGAACCGTCCCTTTTCTATTCATGTCAGCATTTCGTATAGAGGTTATTATGTCAGCAATGGTGTCCTTACCCATGATAAACTAAAATGATTGTTGCCCTTAACTTTTGATATAATCAACATGCTCGTTTATTATTTTATATCTTTTATTAATTTTATATTAATTAATAAGTAATAAGATTAATAATTTAATATCTTCTTTTTATATATTGAATATTGATTTGCTTTTTTATTTAGGAATTATTGAATTCTTAAATATTTGGATTTTCTAATAGAATAAATATTTTTCTATTTTTGATATTTAAAATAATTACAAAAGGTATATGCGTGAGACATAATCAATCTATTAATTAATCTATTTCATTCAAATACTATAAATATATCACGGTCTCGTCTTATAATACCTCGGGTGCTAATGAAACGATTTTAGTGAAATTTAACTGTCTCAATTCCCGGGCGATCGCACCAAAAATTCGAGTTCCTTTTGGATTTCCTTCTTGATCAATGACAACCGCAGCATTATCATCATATTGTATTATCATACCGTTGTTACGTTTGAGTTCTTTACAAGTACGTACAATTACAGCTCTGATCACTTCTGATCTTTCTAAAGGTGTATTTGGTACTGCTTCCTTGATTACAGCAACAATAACGTCACCAATATAAGCATATCGTCGATTACTAGTTCCTATGATTCGAATACACATCAATTTGCGGGCCCCGCTGTTATCGGCTACATTCAAATGGGTTTGAGGTTGAATCATATCATTTTTTTTCTCTGTTCTTTCACTGCAAAGGGCGAAGTAAAAAAAAAAAGAAATATTGTGTATCCAAAAAAAAAAAAAAAGAAACCTACAATTGCAATTGTTTTTTTTTTCATTTTTTTTTTTCATCCCAAAGACCTCTTTCCTTTGGTTCTAATTATTATGCTGAAATAATGAATTGAGTTCGTATAGGCATTTTGGATGCTGCTATTGCAATAGCTTTTCTGGCTATATTTTCTGTGACTCCGCCCATTTCATAAAGTATTCTACCTGGTTTAACGACAGCTACCCAATATTCGGGAGATCCTTTTCCCGACCCCATACGTGTTTCTGTGGGTCTTACTGTAACCGGTTTGTCTGGAAATATGCGTACCCATATTTTTCCACCGCGGCGGGCATTTCGTGACATTGCCCGCCGCCCTGCTTCTATTTGTCTAGATGTGATCCAAGTGGGCTCGAGTGCCTGAAGAGCATATCTACCGAAGCAAATATGATTACCTCGAGAGGATATTCCTTTCATTCTTCCTCTATGTTGTTTACGGAATCTGGTTCTTTTGGGGTTATAGTTGATGGTTCTTTCTCAATTCCATCTCTACTACAGAACCGTACATGAGATTTTCACCTCATACGGCTCCTCGCGAATGAAACGATTAAAATATACATGGATTTAATGAATAAAATAATATACCGAATCGTCGTGGGATTTTTTTAGATTTCATCTAATCTATCGGTCGATTGGAAATTTGTATATCTTGTTTTGATATATA